ATAATTCACTGATCCACCATGAAATGATATAACCCACGGGTTGTTCTTCAAAAAAGCTCGATCCCAATAGAAAAACGTAAAATTTTCAGATTAAGATAGTGATATATCTTATCTTTACCTATTTTATGACAAGTTTTGGTCTTGCTAATGATCTAGATTAATATATTAAGATCCGCAACGCAAGTAGAAACTAGAAAGTCTAAGGAAATAAAAAAATAACTTAATCTTTATCTTTGAAAGATTAACTATCCTATTGATTTGGAAATAATGAAAAGATTTTGATTATTAGTAATCCATGCTGTTCTTGCTAAAGAACATACCCATATCGAAATTGAGTGAAATCATACGAATACTGTACACTTTATTTTATTCTCGTATTTACTTGGGATTGTAGTTCAATTGGTCAGAGCACCGCCCTGTCAAGGCGGAAGCTACGGGTTCGAGCCCCGTCAGTCCCGATGGACCCAAATAAACTAAAAAAATACAGCGATTCATCCTTTCTTTGTTTGTGTGAAAGGGGATACAAATAGTAAAATTTAATTCCCAATAACAATCATTTTTATTTTTTCTATTGTTTTTTGGGGTTGGTTTAGAACCAACGCAACGGTAGGGTGGTTTGATGATACTTCTGATTGTACAAGGCAAACACTAGTTTATAGAAAAGAAAGGATGAAAAAAAAAGAAATAAAGGTAGGGGCGTTTTTGATTGTCTCAGGAATTTACGTTGGAATTTGCTTGTGTTTAGACTATTCAATTCTTGACGATGAATCAATTTGTCAGATATTCTTAATATTGATCCGATTCGATTACATCGAGTGTAATTCATATTCATCCCATTGAATTTACAGCCAAAAGATTTATCATCTCTATGGGATTAAATCCCGAGTTATTGGGAATTAAATAAAAATGAAATAACAAAATTATGGAAGTCAATATTCTCGCATTTATTGCTACTGCACTGTTCATTCTAGTACCTACTGCTTTTTTACTTATAATATACGTAAAAACAGTAAGTCAAAGTGATTAATTTTCATTAATTGCAGCAAAGAAATAAAAGAAAAAGGTTCAAATTTCGCATTTTAAATGAAATGATTGACCTATACTCATTCTATGAAAGCAGTAATCTATGAGATCCTAGATAGGATGGATAATATGGTAGAAATTTTTTTTCTACCATATTATCCATCCTATCTAGTATTGTTATTGTACTATATAAAATAAAGATAAAGTTTGTTGTATGAAGATACAGGTTAGTTTAATATATATCAATCGACACTATACTATTATCTTCAGATATATTGATATATAGATATAAATTCTAATATCCAGAATGTTATGTCCCAATTCGATTTCTTTGCTTTATCGATTTCTATTTGAGTTGTGTTAATTTCAATCAATCAATCTGAAATAATACTAAAGAAAGTTTTTACTCTTCCGATTCTATTTCCTAGATTTCTTATTATTTTTAATCTGAATTCTGATATCCATTGAAAGAAAAATTCAAATCAATGAAGGAATAAATTTGAAATAAAGTATTTGGAGACATAGAACGATCTATAAAAAAAATTGATCCAGTTTGATTCCTAAACTAAATTATTAGTACTTCTAGAGTCCACTTCTTCCCCATACTACGAGTGAAAGGGAAAATGTAAAGACTACCATTAAAGCAGCCCAAGCGAGACTTACTATATCCATGTGAGTTTTGTCCTCGATCTCTATGAAGGAATTATTCAATTATTGTTCACTAATAATAGTAGAATTTCTATCGCATAGTCAAAAGGGGATTTTAATCCAACACCATTGATCAAAGAATCCAAATCCAATTAAAACGGCTGTTATAATTATTTATAAGATTTATAGCGTATAATCGGAAAATATTAAGCACAAGTAAAATATGCATAAACAGAAGTAGCAGAAGAAACAAAGGAATGTTAATAACATCATATGTCATAATAATAAGACCCGTTCTTTACTTTTGTCGCCTTTTATTAAGTCAAAAAACTATATATAGAATCAAGATAGATCATTTTGAATAGACCTAATTTTATTTCTTTTTATTTAAGATTTTATATAAATCTTACCATCTCCAATTTGCCCTATGAATCAATTGAAGACGTATTATTATGTTCTTGACTAGAGGTTATCGAAAAGTAAAATTTTCACTTTCTATTTATTATTTATATAGAATAAATAGAAATAAGTAAAAGTAACGAAACTAAAAGTTTAGTTAAATTAAAGTAAAACCTAATTACCTAATTATACATTCAATCGAATTACTATTGATTGAATGACAGAGTACTCATAAACTTTCATGAGTATGTATACAAAGTATCTTCTGCTCTTTCCGCAACTCAAAATTGAATTAGATTATTCGATTTTCTCTCACCTATCCAATCTAATTCAAGACTCGGCCGGTAGACACTACATTAGTAGTGTAAGGTATAAAAATTTACCCGTTTTTTTCAAGACTCTAATCTTTCCTTAAAGCTTAATTGAAGGC